TGTGGTAATTCAAGAGACGACTTATTATTAGTCATTATAAAAATATATTATAATAAAAAAATAGAATAAACAAACGCTCAAAATTCCGAACTCTAATTATTCGAACTCATAAGAATAATAACTTATTAGGATCAAATTATATGCTTTTTTATTAGTTTTCCTAAATCTAAATACTAATAGAAGGAATATCTTTATTCTCCCATCCCAATATGAATACTAAAAACAGTAGGGTTATAAAAAACCCGAAAGCCCCTTATCGGATTTGAACCGATGACTTACGCCTTACCATGGCGTTACTCTACCACTGAGTTAAAAGGGCCCTTTTTTCAATTCCTGACTGAGTCACTATACGAATAAACTAGATATATGTACATCTATTCTATACATAAGTATATGCAATAGACTCATAGCGGGTTGTAGAATATTCTACTTTTCTTTACCTCATATCTTTACCTCATATAGTTAAAAAGAAAAGGTTTATTGATATCAATGCAATAAATTATTTTCATTTCACAATGGCCCAATTACTTTGTATTGAATTTCCCCCATCCGAACTTAATTCACTTGATACATGTACTTCCCAATTCGATTTAGGCATAGATCCAAGATCTTTCATCGAATCGTATCATCAATAGATGCTACTTGTCTCCTGAACTAACGGAAAAATTTAGAGATTTTTTTATAGATATTATCTATAAAAAAAGAAAAGAATCTCACTTTCTAGATTTCGCGAATCAATTCGCAATTTTTTGAATTTATATAGAATCATGAACCACAGAAAGATCCGTCGGATCTAGTCATATCATTCTATTATATTGACAATTTCGAAAAACTAGTCATATTATGAGCATAGTATGGGTCGGTCAGGAAAACACGCCCCCATCGTCTAGTGGTTCAGGACATCTCTCTTTCAAGGAGGCAGCGGGGATTCGACTTCCCCTGGGGGTAGGGTACTATGAAAGAAAGTTGATCATGGATTCTACATAACCTTAGAAGTTATTGTTCCTGGGTCGATGCCCGAGCGGTTAATGGGGACGGACTGTAAATTCGTTGGCAATATGTCTACGCTGGTTCAAATCCAGCTCGGCCCAAAAATGCGCTGATCCACCATAAATGGATAGAACCCATTTGTTTTCCAGAAAGTACAAATAGGAAGGAAAAAAAGGAAACTTTCTAATACACAAACCCCTACTTCTTTTTTTTCTTTTGTCCTTGAAAAATGGATTCTCAAGCGATTGGAGAATAACAACATGGATTACTAGTAATCCGTGTTGTTTTCACTAAGCATTCAAGGGATTATCAATAAATATATCCGCGGATCTCTGTTACAACACAGTAATTCAAAATAGATAGGCTTTGAATGAAATCCAAATAATATGGATACACTTTTAGGGGGATTGTAGTTCAATTGGTAAGAGCACCGCCCTGTCAAGGCGGAAGCTGCGGGTTCGAGCCCCGTCAGTCCCGACGTATCCAATAGATACTTAATCCATCCCTTCTTTTTCGGAGAAAAGGGTACAAGAAAGAGAATCTCATTTACAAAAGCGCTCGCTAGTTATTTTTTAGCATTTATCATCAAACAAATTTGTTCTATATTCAAATTTCAAATAGTAATAATTGGTGGGAGAGAGACATATGTGAATTAGTACAATTATTGGGAGCAGCATATTCAGAATTCCAGTAGATAGATACTCTACTGCATTTTTTTGATTGTTCCTTATCCTTGTAATGTATAACAATACTGTATGTTTTGCTTTTTACTAGTTTTGTACTAACATTATAAAACATTATAAAATGAATTAAACATAGTTACTCTGATAGAACCTATTCAGGTTAAACCCATTTTTTTTTGTTCCAATTGTGTGGAATCTTAAAGAATTTCGTGCCCCCGAGCAAGGGAATGAATCCTTTTTTCCTTCGGGCCCAAAGAAACAACCAAAAAAAATAGTGAATTTTATGGAATATTAGATCTTTTATACCAAGATTCATCTTTCTCACACTTTTTTGGTTGCCAAGAAAACTCGATCATTAACATTAAAAAAGGAATTTCGAACTTAACTTCGTTCTTTTTTCATTTCATGTCGACGGGTTGGTAAGCAAAAAAGTGGAAAACGGGCAAAAAATACGCGATCGGATGATTACAAAGGTGATAGATTTATGGTATATAAAGTCAAGAAGAGAAAAACGGATAACAAATAAAAATTCTTGATTGGATCATTAATCCAATTTTTTATTCGGTATGAATAAAGTACCCTCCTATGTTATACTATTCAATTCTTGACGATTAATCCATTTGATAGCTCAGATATTCTATTCTTACCTAATTCATCATATTGATCTGATTCAATATCATCGGGATGTAATTCATCTCATTGAATTTACCGGCGAAAGATTGATTCCTCATCTCTATGGGATTAAATCCCGAGTTATTGTGACGTAAAAAAAAAAAAAAAGAAATAATGATATTATGGAAGTAAATATTCTTGCATTTATTGCTACTGCACTGTTCGTTCTAGTTCCTACTGCCTTTTTACTTATCATATATGTAAAAACCATAAGTCAAAATAATTAATTTGACCGGAACTTGTCTTCTTAGTTCTTCTTAACTTAATGATTTAATAAATAAAAGTTTCGCGGTTTGGTTCTTAATGAACGGAGCGAATGACAATCAGAAGTATTCTCTGAGACCTGATAGTATGGTAGAAAGATTAATATATTTCTACCATACTATTTCCTTTTTACTCTTAGTGAAGTATAGAAAGTTGGATTCTTCGGATTGATTAATATAACTATAGATTACTCAAAATAGTGATCTTCAGATATCATATATGGGATATGAATTAGGTATATGTAATCTTAATATTACCCTATTCTAATTCTTTGTTTCATCCATTTGATTTGTATTGATTTCAATCAAGTTCAAAAAAGCAAAAGACAACTTTTAGTCTGCTCGTGCGAATTCTTTTTTTTTTTACTTCAAATATGAACTATGAATCCTGATATACATCGCAAGAATAAAATCAATGAAGTAAAAAAAAAGGGGGGTCCACTCTTACTCATTGTCGCGATATGTGGTAAATGTTGGTTGGTTTATCAGTTTAGGAAGAATTCGTTTACAATCTTTTTCTGTATCCCCTTTACTTTCGGAATATGAGCAGTAGAATCGTTGAAATATCTGTTTGATTGAAAAAAGGGTATTATTCATCTAGTACATTACTATACCAGACCCGAATACAATGGAACTTTCAAATAAAGATGTTTGAATTAAATAACAAAATGTAATAATTTAAAGCGCTTTACAGAACTATCTAGAAAACAATTGATAACGTTTGATTCATCAACTGAATTAGTAGGACTTAGAGTCCACTTCGTCCCCACACTACTAGTGAAAGGGAAAATGTAAAGACTACCATTAAAGCAGCCCAAGCAAGACTTACTATATCCATGTGAATGATGTCCCCTCTCTCGATAAATATGAAGAAATTAGTCCATTATTGTTCACTAATAATAGTGGATCAATAGTGAACAGTCAAAAAGGATTCTGACCCAAGACTCTTGATAAATCAATACACTAAATAAAAAATAAACTTCGAACAAGTTTTTATTTTTTTCTAGTAGAAACGGGAAACATTAAGCCGATCCAAAAGAGGCACTGCAATTCTTAGAAGTAGTAAGGGAATGCTATTAATTGAACACATAGATAATACACTCTATTGTTTCTTTTGTTGACTTTCATAAGTAAAAGACATCGTCCATATGGAATGAGGATCAATCGCTCATACCTATCCTTCCTATTTGATTGAATTTTGACTATCTTCCGATTGTCACTCATGAACCGGGGCGGGGATAGCCTATTTCATTCTTGGCTAGAGGTTACTGAAAAAAGTCTTTCGTTTTGCACTTTTTTGGAAAAACGCCAAGTACCCAGTCAATCTAATATGGATTGACTGCCTACACATTTAGAGACTTTCATGAGTCCATATCCAAAGTATTTTCCTGCTCTTTTCACACCCATCAATTCGCTTGCCGGTCCGACTTAGTTCAATTTGTTCAATTTAAGCTCAGATTGAGAAGATCCAGTCAGTAGACACTATATTGTATTTGAAGGACTTCAAAAATTTTTCCACTAGAATCTTGACTCTTAGACGCAAGGATTTAAATCCTTTTGAGTTTTGAAAAGCGACAGATGCTTAAAATCAAGCAAGTAGCAACAATTCTTTTGCGTCTGTGACGGAATAATTCATTGAGTTATATATCGGCCAACATAATACGTAATTTTAAGTCATGTCTTGATCAGGCGACACCCGGATTTGAACTGGGGAAAAAGGATTTGCAGTCCCCCGCCTTACCACTCGGCCATGCCGCCAAAATGAGATAAACTAGACTAACACTTTTCTCCTCTGGAAGATTACTAAACTTCTTTTTTATTGTAGTTCCTTCTTGAATTCCAGTTTTTCTTAATACCTTTCCTAAAATAACTTTTTTGATTGGATTTATGCCTTCAATTGATTGTATAGTATCTCCACAGATACAATGCCTAAAAACCCCTCTCTTATTTCTATTGAACTGAAAAAACAGTTCGTTTTTTTTTTCCAAAAACAATAACTCAGGACAAATTGAACCATTAACTATTAAATCTTAATTTGTTAATTATTCTTGGATTTGAATCGAATTTTTTACGTAACGTAATAAGCGTAATAAGAAAATTAAAATTGATTGAAAATTGATACAGAACTAATGAATATTGATTCTTTTCAAAAAAAAAAAAAAAAGAGTTCTCAATTTTCATTATAACAGCAATTAGGAGTATATGTAAACCCTAAAAGAAAAATTGTTACAGGGGATATCTAATGGGCTATTTTATCGATAGAATTCCTAAGAAGCAATTAGCCGGAAAATTTCTTGCTTCAATTTTTCGAGTAGAAATTTAAATCAAATCCACGTTGCTCCGCATAGAACTGAAATAAAAAAGGAAATTGATCTATAGATATCCTTCCATG